GCTACCCAGCGTTTCCCGTTGGAACGAGAACTGGTATACTAGTGGTGCGTCCTTCCAGGTCCTCTCGTACTATGGAAGGCTCCTCTCAATGCTCTAACGCCTACACCGGATATGGACCGAACTGTCTCACGACGTTCTGAACCCAGCTCACGTACCGCTTTCATGGGCGAACAGCCCAACCCTTGGGACGTACTACCGCCCCAGGTTGCGATGAGCCGACATCGAGGTGCCAAACCTTCCCGTCGATGTGAACTCTTGGGGAAGATCAGCCTGTTATCCCTAGAGTAACTTTTATCCGTTGAGCGACGGCCCTTCCACTCGGTACCGTCGGATCACTAAGGCCGGCTTTCGCCCCTGCTCGACTTGTAGGTCTTGCAGTCAAGCTCCCTTCTGCCTTTACACTCTTCGGCTGATTTCCGTCCAGCCTGAGGGAACCTTTGCACATCTCCGTTACCTTTTAGGAGATGACCGCCCCAGTCAAACTGCCCACCTGAAACTGTCAAGCGTCCTGATTCAAGGATCGCCATTAGAATTCTAGCTCCTTCAGAGTGGTCTCTCACTGATGGCTCCAACCTCCCCGGAAGGGGGTTTTCAACGCCTCCCACCTAGACTGCGCAAAAGGAGCCCAAACCCAATTTCAGGCTACAGTAAAGCTTCATAGGGTCTTTCTGTCCAGGTGTAGGAAGTCCGCATCTTCACGGACATGTCTATTTCACCGAGCCTCTCTCCGAGACAGTGCCCAGATCGTTACGCCTTTCGTGCGGGTCGGAACTTACCCGACAAGGAATTTCGCTACCTTAGGACCGTCATAGTTACGGCCGCCGTTCACCGGGGCTTCGGTTGTCAGCGTCGTTGAAGTCGAGCTTCAACTAACCAACTTCCTTCACCTTCCGGCACTGGGCAGGCGTCAGCCCCCATATATTGTCTTACGACTTAGCGGAGACCTGTGTTTTTGGTAAACAGTCGCCTGGGCCTGGTCACTGCGGCCCCCATTAAAGGGGGCACCCCTTCTCCCGAAGTTACGGGGCCATTTTGCCGAGTTCCTTAGAGAGAGTTATCTCGCGCCCCTAGGTATACTCTACCCACCTACCTGTGTCGGTTTCGGGTACAGGTAATTTTTGAATACACGTAGTTCGAGCTTTTCTAGGAAGTTTGACAATCAACTAAGTTTTATTATAAGTAACCTTTTATCAGAAACAAAAAGCTACTTAGGGAATAAAACCGTATCGCGTCTCAGCTCAAGGTTAGTTTTTCTTCTACCCATCAACACCTCGAACGCTTCCACTAAAATCCATTATTAGTTAGTTATTGCCTCCTTCGTCCCTCGGTACAATTCAAAAATCAGTACAGGAATATTAACCTGTTCTCCATCGACTACACCTTTCGGTCTGGCCTTAGGTCCTGACTAACCCTTCATGGACGAACCTAGTAAAGGAACCCTTAGGTTTTCGGGGCATTGGATTCTCACCAATGTTTTCGTTACTCAAGCCGACATTCTCACTTCCGCTTTGTCCACATCAATTTACATCGATGCTTCACCCTAGAGCGGAACGCTCCCCTACCGATTCCAGTCCAACTTAAAAGTGCTTCGCACATAATAAGTTAATTTTTCTGGAATCCCACAGCTTCGGCAGACCGCTTAGTCCCGTTCATTTTCGGCGCAAGAACGCTCCACCAGTGAGCTATTACGCACTCTTTAAAGGGTGGCTGCTTCTAAGCAAACCTCCTGGTTGTTTCAGCATTCTCACCTCCTTTACCACTTAGCGGTCATTTAGGGGCCTTAGCTGGTGATCTGGGCTGTTTCCCTCTCGACGATGAAGCTTATCCCCCACCGTCTCACTGGTTAATGGAAAGCTTGTCTAGTATTCTTAGTTTGCTACGATTTGGTACCGCTCTCGCAGCCCGCACCGAAACAGTGCTTTACCCCTAGACCGCCCATCATTAACCGCTGCGCCTCAACGCATTTCGGGGAGAACCAGCTAGCTCCGAGTTCGATTGGCATTTCACCCCTAACCACAGCTCATCCGCCGATTTTTCAACATCGGTCGGTTCGGACTTCCACTTGGTTTTACCCAAGCTTCATCCTGGCCATGGTTAGATCACCCGGGTTCGGGTCCATAAGAAGTGACCTTAAAATGCCCTTTTAAGACTTGCTTTCGCTCTGGCTTCAGATTTTACTCTTTAACCAAGCCACTCCTTATAAGTCGCCGGCTCATTCTTCAACAGGCACGCGGTCAGGTTTTCAAACCCTCCCACTGCTTGAAAGCTTATGGTTTCATGTTCTATTTCACTCCTCTACAGAGGTTCTTTTTCACCTTTCCCTCACGGTACTATTTCGCTATCGGTCATCCAAAAGTATTTAGCCTTACGAGGTGGTCCTCGCTGATTCACACGGGATTTCACGTGCCCCATGCTACTCGGGAAAAGATTTTTAAAAGCGTACTCAACTTTCGATTACCGGACTTTCACCGTCTATGGTGCAGGATTCAGCTGCTTCATCTAGTTAAGTGACTTTATAATTTTTTTCTTTCCCACTACCCTAACTCGAAAATTTCGAACTAGTTTAGGCTGTTTCCTTTTCGCTCGCCGCTACTAAGGAAATCGCGTTTGCTTTCTTTTCCTCCGGCTACTAAGATGTTTCAATTCACCGGGTGTTCTCTTTCCTTTCTATGAATTTAAAAGGAAGTACAAGAGGTTGCCCTATTCGGGAATCTCCGAATCATAGCTTGTTTCCAGCTCCTCGAAGCATTTCGTTGGTTTCCACGCCCTTCATCGTCTTTGGATGCCTAGGTATCCACCATAAGCCTTAATATCTTTGACCTTTAATGAAAATCTTTTATTTCATCTAATTCTATCAAAATAACAATTTTGAGACCTATGCTTTCCGTGCGATGTTTATTCACAAAACCGCTCTCCGTAGGAGGCAATTTTTTGGTTATCACAGGACGTCCGTAGGACTACGTTTTTAAATTAAAAATGTAAAAAAGTTAAAAAGAAGAATTTTCATTTTAAAAAGATTCATCGCTTTTTACAATAACCTGTTCTAATTTATATAGTCAATCCAGCCCGCCTCTCTTAATAATCCTTTTATTTACTGAAAAAACTTTATAGAACAATCAAAACTAAGTAAGCTTTTTTTTAGCGAGCTAGTTTCAAAAGTAAAAAAAACCTTTATAACGAATAGTTACTATTTTCTTTCACAAAAAGTTTTATTATCAGTAAACAAAAATATAAAGTTAGAAAAAATTTAATACTCAACTTTATATTTTTAATTCTTCACCCTTTTTTTCAAAAATAGACAAGAAGATTTTATATTTATATTTTAAATTCTATTCAAAATAGAATTTCCATAACTAAGTATTACAAGGCTTTTTTTTAAAGTGAAATACTTTTTTGAGTAAGGTTTAACTAAGAAAAGATATTTTTGTTCTTCCTTGTTTTCAAATCCAAATGTGAAACTTTCGCCTTAGCCGACTCCTGCAAATTTGATCAAACAAGTCGATTACTTGACACGTATATTCTGTATTGATCCTTAAGAATATTGATATCGATTTGTTGCCAATCAATGTCCTTCTATTTACGATATAGTTTGTTCATGTTGGATTAAAGACTTTTAACAATATTTTTTTGCGCCCCATACGTCTCCATATCTTACCCACCACTTTTTTAAATTTGAAATCTTTAAATAAGCTCGCAAGAAAGCTGTGATTTTTTACAGGTTTCCTTTATATAATAAATGACATATCTTTGCTAAAAAAATTTAGCATATTTTCCACGGTTACCTTATAAAAATTCTTGTACTACTTAGGCCTGTATTATTAGTTTCGAGGTGTTTTCCTTTAAGGATAATCACTAGCCTTATACAACATTACACATGCATATGTTCAGCCTTAATTTTTGTGAAAAGATCAGGACCTAAAAGTTTATTGTCGAACTAAGAACTTTGAATACAAATCATATAAAACTACTTTAAACCTTTGCTAAACTCAAATATGAAAGTTTAGAAGATTTTACAAAGTTTAGAGAACGAATGCTAGCGACGATAAGAAATTGAACCTTTTTTTTCGCCCGAAGGGAAAGTTTTAAAATTAAAATACGCCCGAAGGAAGTACTCCAATTTTTACCTTTTTCCTGACAGTTCGTATAGGAACTATAGGTTAGAATAAACCGGTCACACATAATACATAAATAAAATGATCTAGAATCTATTTAAAAAATTTAAAAATTGTTTATTGATTGACAAAATTTGACAAGTTGTTTATAATAAATAACGTTAAACTAAAAATGACAAATTCCATTTTAACGTGTGTTCTATTTAAACCAAAAATTTTTAAAAATTTTTGACAATAAAAAACAAAACTAAAACTTAACAAGAACAGCCCTTAAATTAAATCTTTTCATTTTCTTTTAAAACCTTTTTTCAAGGGCTATTAGCTCAGTTGGTTAGAGCGCACCCCTGATAAGGGTGAGGTCGCTGGTTCGAATCCAGCATAGCCCACCAAAAAATTTTTATGTAAAAAGGGGGGGTATAGCTCAGTTGGTAGAGCGCTGCCTTTGCAAGGCAGATGTCAGCGGTTCGAGTCCGCTTACCTCCAAAAAATTAAAAATATTTAGACAATATTATAATTACTAAAAAAGCGTATTTTGTTCAGTTTTATTTTATACAGTAAAAGATTTATAAAAACAATTTGTTTTTATAAATCTTTTACTAAACAATTTTTTGCGAAGCTCTATTCACAAATTGCTGTTTTAAAAAAAAAGTTTCAACTCTTTTTTTGAAACAGCAATTTCAAAAAGAAGTCTATAGAATAAAATTCGCAAGGAATATTAAATTTCTATTTTGTTAGTCAATAAAGAAAATCTAAAATACAATAATAAATCTTACTCTTCTGCCTAGATTTCGACAAGAAAAGAGAATAAATATTTAGATAAAAAAACTAATTTGATTTTATCGGAATCTCGTGAACCACGTTTCGCCAAACAATAACTCCTTAATTAAA